GTTTCACAAAATTATCAACTAAGCAAATATTATAAACCAATCAAAAGGGTTCCTTATTAGATTAGGCCGTGGTATTTGATTCGCCAAATACATCATTATTGTATATTCTTTCATATGTATGGCGCAACCCAATCCTTTTTTTTTCAAGTTTCTAATCCCTTACCCTTATCTTTGTTCCTTTTTTTTTAATAGAGCATTTAATAGATTATCTAAATAATAAGAAATTCATTCTTGACAGTAATATATGTTATATATATGTAAATCCTAGATGTGAAAATATGCGGATATATATGTAAATCCTAGTTCGACCATAAAAAAAGGAAACAAGTTGGACGTAAAAAAAAGTGATATACTAAAATAAGGGCAAAGGAGATAAAAACAAGGAATCATAAATAGAGTTCAGGTTCGAATTCCATAGATCATAGAAAAAATAGATAGTATTGTCTATAATGATAGACAAATGAAAGACTTTTTCAAGATTTTTATTCGTCCACTTGATATAAATGGGTTGGGTGAACTTGAAAATTCCTTCATTGAATTTGAATAAGGAAACAACTTAATTGCATTTAGTTGGATGGTACCAACGAAATCGAGTGCTAACCACTCTTTCGTATTGAATTAACCGATTTACTTGCTATCAAAGATTTTTTTGTATTAGATAATTTTCGAAAAAGAAAATTGACATATTTCACTTTTTTATATTATGAGACTAAATCCTACTACTTCTGGTCCTGGAATTTCCACGCTTGAAAAACAAAATCTGGGACGTATTTCTCAAATTATTGGTCCGGTACTGGATGTAGCCTTTCCTCCGGGCAAGATGCCTAATATTTACAATGCTTTAGTAGTTAAGGGTCAAGCTACCCTCGGTCAACAAATTAATGTGACTTGTGAAGTACAGCAATTATTAGGAAATAATCGAGTTAGAGCTGTAGCTATGAGCGCTACAGATGGTCTAATGAGAGGAATGGAAGTAATTGACACGGGAGCCCCTCTAAGTGTTCCAGTCGGTGGAGTGACCCTAGGAAGAATTTTCAACGTGCTTGGAGAGCCGGTTGATAATTTAGGCCCTGTAGATACTGGCACAACATCTCCTATTCATAAACCTGCACCTGCTTTCGTACAATTAGAGACAAAATTAGCTATTTTTGAAACAGGAATTAAAGTAGTAGATCTTTTAGCTCCTTATCGTCGTGGAGGAAAAATTGGACTTTTCGGGGGAGCTGGTGTAGGTAAAACAGTACTTATTATGGAATTGATCAACAACATTGCCAAAGCTCATGGGGGTGTATCCGTATTTGGCGGAGTCGGGGAACGCACTCGTGAAGGAAATGATCTTTACATGGAAATGAAAGAATCTGGAGTAATTAATGAACAAAATCTTGCGGAATCAAAAGTGGCTTTAATCTACGGTCAAATGAATGAACCGCCGGGAGCTCGTATGCGAGTTGGGTTGACTGCCCTAACTATGGCGGAATATTTCCGAGATGTTAATAAACAAGACGTACTTCTATTTATCGACAATATCTTTCGTTTTGTTCAAGCGGGATCCGAGGTATCCGCCTTATTGGGTAGAATGCCGTCCGCTGTGGGTTATCAACCCACCCTTAGTACCGAAATGGGTTCTTTACAAGAAAGAATAACTTCTACCAAAGAGGGATCCATAACCTCTATTCAAGCGGTTTATGTACCCGCGGATGATTTGACCGACCCTGCCCCTGCCACAACATTTGCACATTTAGATGCTACTACCGTACTATCAAGAGGATTAGCGGCAAAAGGTATCTATCCAGCGGTAGACCCTTTAGACTCAACGTCAACTATGCTCCAACCGCGGATCGTCGGTGAGGAACATTATGAAACCGCGCAAGGAGTTAAGCAAACCTTACAACGTTACAAAGAACTTCAGGACATTATAGCTATCCTTGGGTTGGACGAATTGTCCGAAGAGGATCGCTTAACCGTAGCAAGAGCACGAAAAATTGAGCGTTTCTTATCACAACCTTTTTTCGTAGCGGAAGTTTTTACGGGTTCCCCGGGGAAATATGTTGGTCTAGCCGAAACAATTAGAGGGTTTAAATTGATTCTTTCTGGAGAATTAGACGGTCTTCCGGAGCAGGCCTTTTATTTGGTAGGTAACATCGATGAAGCTACTGAGAAGGCTACGAAATTAACTTAGAAAAGGAGAGCAAATTGAAGAAATGACCTTAAATCTTTGTGTACTCACCCCTAATCGAATTGTTTGGGATTCAGAAGTGAAAGAAATCATTTTATCAACTAATAGTGGACAAATTGGCATATTACCAGATCACGCGCCTATTGCCACAGCTGTAGATATAGGTGTTTTGAAAATACGCCTTAACGACCAATGGTTAACAATGGCTCTAATGGATGGTTTTGCTAGAATAGTCAATAATGAGATCACTATTTTAGTAAAAGATGCGGAGAAAGGTAGTGACATTGATCCACAAGAAGCTCAGCAAACTCTTGAAATAGCAGA